TCCACTTTTAAACTCTATAAAACCCCTAATCTAAAATAAAAGGTTTACTCTTTACTCAAGTTCTTAATAAATACTAATCAACATTTCATTAGATACATTTTTTTTATTATTTATCCAATTCTCAATTACGACAGAAAAAAAATGAAATGTAAAATTCTTGAGTAGTCTACCCCCCTTCGAATAGAGAATCTCCTAAAATTGAATCTAAAAAAGGAGTATCCTGGAATTCATAAGAGATTTCCTTGTCTATGTATCATTCCATTTGATCTTTTAGGTCCAGACGTCGCCTCGACGGTTATGCCATGATGTCCTTAAGCCTATATGCGATAGATAGGCTTCTGCAACCATGATATATTTGCTTATTTGAACATAATTTCAGTTCTTTCTAAAAAAGATGGAATAGTTAATTCCACAAAATAAAAAAAAGCATTTATTTCTTTCACGAGGTACGTACAGCTAGAAATTCATATTTATTTGTTATTGAGTCGACCATAGACCAATTGCCCCCCCTTTTTTGGGAGTATTCAATACATCCATAATTCTGAGCTTCATGTTACTCATGCCAAGAGACATGTCAGATTCAGGGCATCCCAATTCAATTGAATGGAATGACAGTTTCTCATTCGGAATCTGTACAATAATAATTTGGATCAAATCACACATCGCAATATACTAGACCTTCTAATTCTTTAAGAGGTTTATCTAAAAGATTCGCGATATAACTAGGAAGACGTTTCAAATACCACACATGAGTTACTAGGCATGCCAATTTTATATAGCCCATTTGATATCTACGTATCCGAGAATCAATAAATTCTACTCCGCATTGTTCACAAAATTTTTGGTCGTCCTTTTTATCTTTGATTACTCGATAATTTCCACAAGCACAAATTCCACTTTTTATAGGCCCAAAAATTCTTTCACAAAATAATCCATCTTTTTCAGGTTTATTGGTTTTGTAATGAAAAGTATAGGGTTTTGTTACCTCCCCAACTATCTCTCCATTAGGTAGGATTTTTTTTGCCCAAGCACTTATTTGTTGAGGAGAAACTGATCCAATTCGGAGTTGTTGATGTTTATATTGATCAATCATAGAATCAAAATTCTGATTAAGTCCATCCAATTAAGCTTCCTTCCTATGAATCCGGAAGTTTTTCTCAGATACAAGGAAATGATTCAGTTCCATAACCAAAGATCGTAGTTCTCGAACGAGCAATCGAAAAGATTCTGGAGCATCCGTAGGTTTAGGTATTGTTCCTCCAATGATCATAGTTCCGAGTACTTCTTGGCGAGCTTTAATATGATCAGATTTATAAGTAAGCATCTCTTGTAAGATATGAGCAACACCAAATCCTTCTAGGGCCCAAACCTCCATTTCGCCTACTCGTTGTCCTCCCTGTTTGGCCCTTCCTCTAAGGGGTTGTTGTGTAACAAGTGCATAATATCCACTGGAACGCCCATGTATTTTATCATCAACTTGATGAATTAATTTCAAGATATAAGGTTTTCCCATTATAACAGGCTGTTTCAAAGAATTTCCTGTTCTTCCATCAAATATTCTGCTTTTTCCCGGATACTCGGGTTCAAATATCCATGGATTCGATGTTTGTTTACTGGCTTCATATAATTCAGAAAATACTAGTTTTCTCGAAGCCTCTTGTTCATATCTTTCATCAAAAGGTGCTATTCGATAATGTCTATTTAGTATACCTCCCGCTAATCCGAGTGAGCATTCAAATATTTGTCCTACATTCATTCGTGAAGGTACCCCTAATGGATTGAAGACCATATCAACGGGTGTTCCATCTTGCAAATAAGGCATATCCTGTCTAGGCAAAATCTTTGAAACGATACCTTTATTTCCATGTCTCCCGGCCACTTTATCGCCTACTTTAATTTCACGTTTCTGTAATATAAATATACGAATCGTTTCTGGATTATAACTGGAACCCCCTTTTTGGTGGATCCATCTCACATCAATAACTCGACCCCTACCGCCTATAGGTAGTTTTAGACAAGTTTCCTTTGAGGTGGATACCTGAATGCCAAGTATAGCTCGTAATAATCTATCTTCCGGGGAATACGAGGATTCTTTTGCCATTTGAGGCGTTAATTTACCCACTAAAATATCGCCCGTTTCTACCCAAGATCCCAGGATCACAATTCCATTTTTGTCTAAATTTCGGAGTAAATGAGCTTCTAGGTGCGGAATTTTATTAGTGATTCTTTCAGAACCATGGCTTGTCATATAAGTCTGAATTTCATATTTACGTATGTGAAAAGAAGTAAAAATATCTTCATAGACCAGACGCTCACTAATGAGTACAGCATCTTCAGAATTGTAACCTTCCCACGGCATATAAGCTACTAATACGTTTTTTCCCAAAGCAAGTTCGCCACCAACTGTAGCGGCACCGTCCGCTAAAATTTGTCCCCTTTTAATGTATTTACCTGGCTGAACTTGGTGTTTTTGATGCATGCAAGTATTTTTGTTGGAACG